GATCTACGTAAGATGAAGTTAGCCAAGTATTAAGCCTGCCCATGCAGAGCTAACACTTGGTCTACGCTAATTTGTGTGGGATATATACATCGACTTTTTAGTCCACATCGGATCAAGACCTACGTGGATTGGCTTGCTTCCTTGAGAAGACAGTCGTAACCATCAGGAAGTTGTTCTCAAAGCCTCCATAGACAGGTGGCAGCTTCCGCTTAATCGTTAAGTTTTGTCAATAACCGTTTTTACGCCTGGGGGGAAAGTCTAGAGATTTCCACCTCGATTTTACGGTTGTAAAAACTATCCGCTTTAGGTGGTAACCATACGGACACCGCCTCTGGACCTCTTGTCTTGGGTTGAGAGAGCCTTGGATTGCTTTCGGCAAGGAACTTTCTCTCTTAAAGATGGTCTTCCAGGCCCCTCATTAAAAAGCGAAATCACAACAGTCTCATTTCGTGCTTAGGAGGGCATAGCCCCTCGGGCAATCACTCTTTAATAAGGTGCTCTGGGGAAGGAGGTGCATTGACCTTGTCAGTTCATAACCATTAGGGGGGACTTGGGCAAAAAGCATCTTTGGGCGTAGGGAAGCCCTTCGCTCGTTCGTCGCTAGTCTATTGTATTCTCAATCGCATTTTTTCTCTGTGTGGCTACAGGAAGAATGAATGGAAAAGTGGTGTAGATTCTACCCGTCAAGTCTGTCTTGTCTAGTTATTTGGTAAGCAATGCTTTGAATGTCGGAACGTACGTGGGAGTGGAAGGGTTGCGCCTTCTATCGTTCTTACAAACCTCTCTCTGTAACCTCGGAACATAGGGTCTTTCTTCTCCTCTGGTCGTCAAGATAGATCTTCTATCACTCCGCTTCTCCCGATTTCTTCAATCAAACTCTTTCTTCTTCGGTGGGGCTCTTTAATGGATGAAGGGTAAGCGAACCCCGCTCTGGAGCTTGGGTTCAACTTTCTTCATAGTCGATCAAGTTGGTGCCTTTTCACTTGTGTACGTAACCGCGAAACGTACTCGCTCAGGAGAGACAAGATATGGAAGATTTGAATTCTACGCGCTCGGTCCGAACATCAAAAGAAGATGAAAATTGGCTCAGCACAAAAAAAAAGACTCACTCTCTTCTTTACAACGATAGCTTACTTAAAGTGAAAGAGATGGATATGGGAGTCACCCATAAACCGTGTGGGAGTCCTTTGTACCAGTTAGGAAAATCAAAGTACAAGCGTGAGATCGCCAAGTCAGATTCAGCCTTCATTTCCTTCTATGGGTCTTAGTGAGATAGATCCCATCAAGGTAGCGAAGGTAGTAAATCACACCTACTGGAAGCTGGAAGCGCATAGCACCATCACGCGATAAGGGAGTTCACTACAAGCGCATGAAGGAGCACCCTCTCGCCTCTCATAAACGCATACGATAATAGAATCTCATCTAAGAGAATATCACACCAATGGGGAAGTAAGGAAGCGAAAGCTGGATCGACCAATAAATGAATGATAGGCCAGAGGGATGGGCTCATTCGACTAATCAGAGATCCCTGCCTGGTCCAATAGAAGAAAGCAGAGTCAAGGGGAATGGTACTTTGAACAGCTATCTATCCCCCATTCTACCAGCAAACCAGCTAGCAGCTCGAACCTGGTTCTATCAAACCAGCTTGTAAACTCCGCTTGAAACTAGCCTTGAAGCGGCAAGGAAGCTCTCCAACAACTCTCAAATACTCGACGCCATAGAAGCCCTTTTCACGCGGAAAGAGATAGGGAAGGAAGCATAAGCAAGACTTTTGTCAAGCTGAGGAAGGGCTACTACTTAGGCCAAGAGCTAGGCTAGCTGCTTTTCACTTTTTGTTTGTTAATTCAGAAAGAGAATAAGAAGAATCCCATCTTTCAGAATTGACCGTGGATTGAGTCAATCTTTGTTCAGCATCCCCTGTGACAATAAGATGCTCGAAAAGCACATTTACACACTTTTCTAACGTGCGTTGAGCATGGTGAGCAAACGAAGAAGGTGAAGACCTATGCTTCTTTATAATGGCTTTTCCTTTCCCGTCTCGATCAGTTCCCGGTCTTAGCGATCTGTGGACCGCGAGAACAAATATCTGATAGAGAACGATTCTTCTCGTATAGAAAGAAAGCGCTACGTCTTTCGAGCGAAGAAAGCCCTTTTGATTGGCCTTGTGTGATCAAGTTATCATGAGGGGACTTTCCTCGTTTGAGTTAATGCTTTGGAAGTTTCAAATATGACGCTCTAATTCATCCGGTTGAGGAGAGCGCCGATTCCAATGTCCGGCCAGCCGAGAACGATGCCCTTTCTTTGTCTTTCTCATGCCTAAGGCCTAAAAGCCCCCCTTTCTGCTCTTTGCCATTCCGAAGTCTCAGAAGAAGTTTACAGTTGATTTGTTGGTGGTAAGTGAGCCGCTCCAGCCGCCTTTGAGACAAAGGGGATTTTTTTTTTAATGAGCTTCATGGTCTGGCTCATCGTGAAACCGGAAAGGCGGTGAAAGAAATGAACTATCCTCCAAAAGCCCACCTTAAAGTGGGGCCTGTTAACAGATAAGCCTCATAAGCAACATAATGCTCGATAACAACATACTTAATTCTAAAAACATCACTATCTTTTGGTTGCAAGAACATAAAGATAAAGAAGGATAAAGAAAAGGGGGGATTCAAAGAAAAAAGAGGTTGATGCCAAAGATCAGTTGGAGCATCTGCAACAATGTTCAGAATCCATGTGGAACCCAAAATCCGGTTGGCGGAGGGTGACCGGAATACTCAAAAAAGTCCCTCTTCGCCATTTGAGTTATATCCCTTAGGTGTACTTTACATTGTTGGAAAACAGCATTTAGAAGAAGGGTCGAGGTGAGAGCGACTTTTGAGATCATTTCAATCTCTTCTACCCGCAGACTTGAATGAAATACCCAAAGCTGTTTCGGAGAAGAAATGACTAAATTGCCTTATCTTAGTGTCTGCGTTGGTACCTTTGCCCTTAGCCTTTGCTTCCTTCGTCTCATTTCCTTTCTTCACGTTGACAATCCCTCTCACCTTTTCGAATATTGCGAACATCTCCTTCTCTCTTTTCTCCTATTTTTCCGTGATAAAAAAAATATCAACTGATAGGTTAAGATCAACTGCTACGTCGATCCTTAAAGTTTGGCTCGTTTTTTTCCGAGCTAAGACGTGGTTCTGCTCTCATTGGTGCTCTCGCTTTTCATCTTTTTTGTTACTTAAGCTATTTTCCGCCTCAGTCTTCGTCGTTCCATTTGTCCCCGTCCCAGTGATACTTATAGGTCCATGTACCATCTCCATGACTCACCGTCCCTAGTGATATCTGAAAGGTGTAAAGATATTGAAGCGAAAGCAGACATGCTGCTCACTGGCTAGATCGGAATGTCTCTACCTTAAAAAACTCCTTTTCCTGTAAGGAAGCTTGAAAGAGGGAATTCTCTGATCTGATCTATGATCCGGAAAGATAGATAGTCTTTTTTCGATTCCGCGCATTGGAACTTCAAAGGGCTATTCATAAACTTAAACAGCCTTTATTCTTACCTCTTATTGTCGGAGATAATCGGAGAGATATTAGTATTCCTATCAATTCCTTTTGAATAAAGCTACAAACCTCTCCTTTTAGTCGAGCACTTCGTTCCTGACTTGTTCAAGTCAGTTCTAAACCCCTGACTCTAGCAAGTCAGTGATAAATCCCTTCAAGCCTTTGAAACTATTTCAAATAGAATCTTTTCGGGCCTCTACCAACAACCAAGACGCATGAAAGCGGTTTCCAGCGCTGCTGGGCAGAAAGACATGATGGCATGAAACTCGATTACGTACGCTGATTGTTCGTCCACTTCAAACGCTCAAAACATACCATTTTCCGTGTGAAATGACAGGGATTGGTTTGGTTACTTAGGGAATTCCAAGCAAAGCAATCTACGCAATTTCCGGGTTCAGTAGTAGGAAAGAAAGGGACCTCTCACTCAATTCAATAACATGTATGTTCTAGGGCATCTTTTTAGAATAATAATGTTCGCATCAGGCTTTTTGGACGTTCCATGATTAAACCGCCTAGCGGCACTTTCGAGATGCCACCTTGTTTATAAAAAAAGTATTTTAAATTCCATTTGACTCGGGGCGGCAGGGACCCTCCAACAGAAACCTCGTCTTTTTTGTCGTCGATAAGTTCTCCCTCAGTGCCCTACTATTCATAAGAAATACTGAAAAAAGAGATACTGATTTATGAAAGCCCGGTGAGGCCTCAACCGACAGCTAACTGTGGCGGTTTTCAAGCTAGCACCCGTTTCAGACTTAAATGCGGGGACACGTGAACTGTGAAATCCGCAAGAAAGAGTTTCCTACCCTACTTAGCCTTACCCAAAGGCTTGGGTGAGTTTTTAGTCTTTGGTTGAGGGCCAGAAAAGTGAAATCATTCGCCGGAGGAGAAAGAAAAGAGTCCAGGCCCGCCTGCATGGTCACATGACTTCTTAATATTCTTACCTTTGAACTTATAAAAGGTCCGCATTGCACCCCCGACAGAATTTCCTTTGAAATTCCTTTTTATTTTAATTCGGTTGACTTTCTCATTCTCTGCTCTTATCGGCTCAATCATGAAAGAAAAGGAGAAAGCCCCGATCAGATTTCATCTTGGATCTGTCCGAGAAGACTCAAAAAGCGGAGAGGCACGGGCCGTCAAGAAGCCAAAAAAGCAGATGGCAAAGAAAAGGAGCAACCCGCGAGAAGCCTTATTTATAAAAAGAGAAACTACAACACATTCCGTTTGGCTCTTTGCCACCAAGCGTCCTACCATGCAATATGGTGTTCACTTTGCTTTTGGCTTTCGGGGCAAAGACCGGGCAACCCCAGCAGATCCAGGGGGGTGCGCTATGCTTGGCAGAACAACCAGGACAAATCGTGTCTAAGATAGAGGATGGGGGAGATGACCAACCCAAAGAGAACAAGGCTGGTGAGTCTTTCGGCAAACAACAAAGGGAGCAAATTGAGCCCGTCGCTTGGATCAAAGGA